AAGGGCGACAAAAGAAAGAATAGGTCTTATTATTCTGACATATTATTAACATTCCTTTGATACTTTTGAGACTTCAAGGGCTGTCTCTGCCTATTTTGCTTGTACTTAATGTTTTCCGATTATACTAGAGATCTTTTAGTATAATCATTAGAACTTGGTCTAATTGGATTTATTGGATTTTTTCATCAATGGTGTTGGATCAGAACCCCCTTTTGACTCTGCGCTGGTAATTCTACTATTATTAGTAAACAATAATTGAATAATTCCTTCATAGAGATCGAGGACATAATTCACATGGATATAGTAAGTCTCGCTTGGGCTGCTTTAATGGTAGTCTTTACATTTTCCCTTTCACTCGTAGTATGGGGAAGAAGTGGACTCTAGAAGTACTACTAATTGAGTTTAGGAATCAAACTGTATCAATTTTTTTTATAGATCGTTCTGCAAAGACTTTTTTTTTTAATTCACTATTTCAATTTAAAAATTGAATTTCAAAAAATTTTCATTTCGAAGTTATATGTATTGGATTCTAGTGGAGTAATGTATTCTATAAATAACATATGAACTCTTTCAATCAAACAAATATTTCAATTATTCCTATGTTCGTATTTCGAAAGTACTCCAAATGGTATGAAATCTTTTCCAATCGAATTCTTCATAAATTTTCTATATCGACAATGAGTAAGAGTAAGAACGAAAGCCTTTTATATACTTTACTTTTTTTTTTACTTTTTATTTGTTATTTTTTTCCGTCTTTCCTCTTCAAAGAGAAAAGAGTTCTGTTATTACATTACGTGGATACACTTTTTTACGGGAAACAACATAGACATAGTGGTTGTACAAGGAGATACTACACATAAGAAAATATTGTCTTGGGCAAGTCACATATTGCGCATTTACCATTTGTTTTATTATTTTAAAAATTTTATTTATGCTGGTCTTTTTTTCATTTCATATAATGGTTGAAGGGTTAAAATTGGTGAGGTTTATTAATCCTTTTCGAAATCCGAAGAAGTTCCCATGGAACCTCTGGATACTCTGTCAACTGGTTAATCAATTACTTCTTTGTTGGAATGCTAACAAGAAGATGACTTGATTTTCTTTTATTATACCCATACCTCTTTTTCTTTCATTGATTTGATTCTTTTTTTCAATGGATATCGGAATTCATATTAAAAAAGATAAGAAATCTAGGAATTAGAATCGTAAGAGTAAGAGCTGTCTTTCGATTATTTCAAATTGATTGGAATCAACACAAATCAAATAGAAATAGATGAAGCAAAGAAATAGAAAAGAAATAGGATTGGGACATGACACTATGTACATTCTATATGGAATTTATATCTATATAATGTCAATTGATATATATTAAATTAACCTGTATCGTCATACAGCAAACTTTATACAGTACAGTACAATAATAATACTAGTATGGTAGAAAAATCATTTTCTACCATACTATCTAGTATCTCATAGAATACTGCTGATTCTAGTTCGATGATTTCATTTAAAACGTGAAATTTGAATCCTTTTTATTTTATTTCTTCTCTTCAATCATTGATAAAAACTAAAAAGTCACAAGTTTAATTTAAATTAATCACTTTGACTTACTGTTTTTACGTATATTATAAGTAAAAAAGCAGTAGGAATTAGAATGAACAGTGCAGTAGCAATAAATGCGAGAATATTTACTTCCATAATTTCATCCTTTCGTTTTTCTTTAATTCGCAATAACTCGGGATTTAATCCCATAGAGATAATAAATCTTTTGTCTATAAATTCAATGAGATGAATTACATCGAGATATAATCGAATCGGATCAATATCATGAATAACAATATCTGACAAATTGATTCATCGTCAAGAATTGAATAATATAACATAGGAAGATCTTTTATCCATATCGAATTCCAAAGTCAATTTTGATACAATCAAAAACCCCACTTTGATTTATATTTTTCATTCTTTTCCACCCTTTCCTATAAACTAGCGCCCTCCTTGTACAATCATTTGATGAAGTATCATCTAACCGCTTTTACACTTATCTTTGGTTCCAAACAAAGCCAAACAATAGAAATTTAAAAAATCAAAAGATAAAAAGAAAAGGGATTCCTGTTGGCAATGAAATTCTACTCTTTGTACTTTCTTTCACAGAACAGAAAAATGGAAGATGAATTGCTGTATTTTTTTATTGGATTTGGATCCATCGGGACTGACGGGGCTCGAACCCGCAGCTTCCGCCTTGACAGGGCGGTGCTCTGACCAATTGAACTACAATCCCAAGGAAATAACATAATAAAATAAGGTGTACAGTATACATATTCTTATGTTTTTATTCAAATACTTTCGATATGGATATGAACTTTAGCAAGAGAGGCAGTGATTACTAATAATCTTGTCGTTATTTCCAAATTAATTGGATAGTCAATCTTTCAATGAAAAAGGTCTTTTTTTTCTTTACTCTTTTCCTTAGACTTTACACTTCCAGATCTTGATATGA